ATAACTTTAATTGTAATTTTTTTTTATTAAATTTAAACAAAAATCGTAATTTAGGGGTTGATCCAAAATGATGATTTTTGACATTTTTTTTTTTCAAAAATGGCCATTTTTACCCCAAAAAATGTGCCCAACTCGACACCATTTTGGACACCTTCAAAAATTAGATATATGAGATTATTTTGTTTTATTAAGGGAATTAAAAGAAGCTCATTTGAACCACTTAAAAAAAAAAATTGTTCAATAAAAATTATAAATCAATAGTATTAAATTTTTAATATAGGTTAAAATATTAATAACTTTTAAATTATTATTAATATATTTTTAATACAATGACATTATATTTAATTCATAAAGAGTTAGAATTAAGGATAGTTATAGATTAAATGTAAATGTTAATTCTAGTTAAATTGTACATTAAATATTTAATTAATCATTAATTATTAATTAATAAATTAATTATTAATAAATTAAAAATTAATGTAATAATCTAAAATAGGAATATATATATATATTAAAATTTTAATATAAATATATGCTCTAAATATATATTAATCTTATAAAGGTATTAATTATTAATATATTAAATTATTATATATATACATAAATTGTTAGGTATTTATTAAATGTTAATAATTTTTAGTAATAATGATAAAAAAATATTTATAGTAATTAAATAAATATTAAATAATTATTTAAGCTTTTAATATTATATAGAAAATTAATAATTTATCCAATTATTAATGAAAAAAAAAAAGGTCCTTTATTTTTATGATTATTAAGTTATTATTGAATTAAATATTAATAAGAATTAAAGTGTTATTTATTTATTGATAGATTTATTTTAATAATTAGATGAAATTGATTTTATTATGTATATATGGGTATTATAGATTAATAATTAAATTATACTATTAAGGGGTTTTATTTATTCCTATTTTTCTGTTGTGTTTTAATTATTTTGAAATTATAGTTATATTTTTATTATTTTTAATTTATATTATAATGCCAATTTAATTGGCTATAAATGGTTTGTTACATATTATAGTAAGTAGTCCATTCAAATTTTAAATTATTTTTATATGTCTAAAGATTATTCTTTTTATTTGCAGTTAATAGTTACAGGATTAAGGTTGTTTAAAATTTAGATTATTTTAGTTTTTATTGAACTATTTTTATTAAGTAATTTTATTAAATTTTAAATTATTTAAAAAATTATTATAAGTTTTATTTTTGTTTTTAAAATATAAGGGTTAAAAATAATTTTTTTATAATGGGTTTTAGGTTAGTAATAAAGGCACTAATATTTAAGATTATTAGTTGATTTATTTAAGGAAAATTTTATTTGATTGGTAATATTTTTTAATTGATGAAAAAAAAATTAATTTATTGTTATTTTATGCTAAATATTTTTTAATAATATTAGGTGAAATTTTTTGAAAATTTTGGTTGATTTTATATCATTTTTGAAAAAATTTTAAGAAAAATTTTTGAAAATTTTTGTAATTTTATATATTTGTAGGGTCTAAAAATTTTTAAAAAAATTGGTATTTATTTTTTAATTTTGTTAGTAAAATAAAGGGTTATTTTATTTTTAGGGTATAAACTTATAAATAGTAGGGATAATGGTAATTGTTTTTAGTTATGGAAGAATTTTTTTTTATTTTTATTTTCTTTTAAAAGTTAGGTAAATTTAAGATATTGCTATTTTTAGTTTAAATGTTGTATTTATATTTGGTAAAATTTTTATTAGAAAAGTTAGGCAAAGGTTTTATTTCTTTAAAAATAAAGGACCCTGTGATAATTTTTTTATTAGGGTAAATAGAAGGGTTAATTTTTATTTTTTATGGACAAGAGGTGAAATTTTTGGAAACGAATATGGCGTTTTTGGACATCGGGTGAGAAAAAATGGTCGATTTTGGAAATGACTTGAGGGTTTTTTTTCGATTTTTGAAATCATAGACAAAATTTAATTTATATATTATATTTATAGGCGTGCGCGAATATAGATTAAGCCTGGGTTTTAATTTAGTTAATTTTTTTTTTGTAATGAAATTAAAATTTTTGTTAATTTTAATGTTTTGTATTTACGATGTTTTTAATAATTTTTTGTAATTATTTTTTTTAAAATATTAGGGTTTAGATATATTATGTTTAATATTAAATTGTTACCTTTAAAGTTTTATTTGACATTAGGTATTAAGTAGTTTTTTTTTAGATATGGTTAAGGTGTATTTTATATACGTAAAATTTTCTTGAAGGCTTATTGAGGGGTAAGTTTATATTGTTTTACGTATTCTGTACAAGATAGTTTTTACTTTTATGTATATATATTTTAAGATTAAATTTTATTAGATTTTATAGTATTTAATTTTAAATTATTTTGTTTTATTAAGAGTAGTATGTTGTTAAAATTATTATTTTTAATAAATTTCATTATGAAATTAATTTATTTGTTATTGAATAATTTAGGAGGAATATATTTTATTTGTATTTAATTAAAATTTAGTTTATTTAAAGTTTTATTCTAGCTTAGATCATTAATATTTATATTTTTTACATACAAAGATTTTATTAGAGGATTTTAATAGTAGTAATTTATTTTAATAATTAAGGAAACTTAGAATTAGAAATTTATAACAGTTTAAACAAAATTTGTGCCAGCAGTTGCGGTTATACAAATTAAGCAATTAATGATTTTTGATTTATAATAAATTTTTTGTGTTAAATTATTTTATTATTTATTAGGTGAAATTTTAAGTAATATTATATTTATTTTGATGAAATTATTTATTAAATTTTATAAAAAACTAGGATTAGATACCCTATTATTAAAATGTAAATTATTTATTAGATTATTAACAGTTATTTTCTCTAAATTTAAAGGGTTTGGCGGTATTTTAGTCTTTTCAGAGGAACCTGTTAATATAAATTGATAGTCCACGATATAATTAACTTAATTTATAAATTTATATATCGTCGTAGTTAAATTTTTTAGAAGAATTTAAATATTTATAATTTTTTATTTAAAATTAAATCAGATCAAGATGTAGTATATAATTAAGAATTAATGGGTTACATTAACATAAGTTATGGTTTTAATAATGAGAATTTTAGATAAATTGGATTTGAAAGTAATATTTTATTTTTTAAGATATGATTAAGCTCTAAAATATGCACATATTGCCCGTCACTTTCATTTAAAATGAAATAAGTCGTAACAAAGTAGATTTACTGGAAGGTGTATCTAGAATGACAAATTAGAGCTTGTTAAGTTTTTTATTTACATTAAAAAGAAAATTGTTAAATCAATTTAATTTGAATTAAATAGATTATTATTAAATAATAGTGAAAGTATACATTATTTTATTATATAAATAGAAAAATTTATTATAATTATAGTTTATTAGTATTGTAAAAGAAATCATTAAAATATTTAAAAGAATAATATATTTAGTACCTTGTGTATCAGGGTTTATTAATTAATTTTTAAGTTTTTAATAATCTCGAATTAAGAAGAGCGATTAAAATATATTTTTTATTGTGAAATAAATATTAATAATATTTTAATTGAAATGAAATGTTATCCGAGTCTTAATATATCTAGTTATTATAGAAAAAAATTTAATTTTAATGTTTATATTAAATTTGTATATTTTTATATTAATTTTATTTAAATATTTATTTATCTTGGGATAAGCTAGGATAAAAATTAATATAATTATTATTTTATTTTAAAAAAGTAGGATTAGAATTTTTTATCTTTTATAGTATGTTATAATTAATTTATAGATAAAATAGATTTATTTTAATTTATATGTTTTATATAATAATTTTAAATAATTTAAAATTTAAAGTTAAAATGATAAAATTAGTATAATTTTTTATAATAATAAATTATTATTATAATGTAAAATAAAGGAATTCGGCAATTTATTTTTCGCCTGTTTAATAAAAACATGTCTTTTTGATTATAATTTAAAGTCTGATCTGCCCAATGAAATTTTAAATGGCTGCAGTATTTTGACTGTACAAAGGTAGCATAATAATTAGTTTTTTAATTGAAAGCTTGTATGAATGATTTGACGAGAAAATTACTGTCTCTATTTTATTTAATTAGAATTTTATTTTTAAGTTAAAAAGCTTAAATAATATTAAAAGACGAGAAGACCCTTTAGAGTTTTATATAATTTATAATATATTTCTAATTTTATTATGGGTATTTGTTATAATTATATTTTATTGGGGTGATAAGAAAATTTTATTAACTTTTTTTTAATAAGAACATTTATTTATGGTTTAATGATCCATTTTTTATGATTAAAAGATTTAATTACCTAAGGGATAACAGCGTAATTCTTTTAAAGAGTTCAAATCGAAAAAAGAGTTTGCGACCTCGATGTTGGATTAAAATTAAAATTTGGTGTAGTAGCTAAATGATTAGGTCTGTTCGACCTTTAGAATTTTACATGATCTGAGTTTAGACCGGCGTGAGCCAGGTTGGTTTCTATCTTTAATATGTTTTAATATTTTAGTACGAAAGGACCAAATATTAGTAATATTTATTAAATTTTGAAGTTATTTTGGCAGATTAGTGCATTAAATTTAGAATTTAATTATGTATTTTATACAAATAATACTTGAATTTAAAGGACTATATTTTAATATGAATTAGAATAATTATTTTAGTAGTTATAGTATTGGTAGGAGTTGCTTTTTTAACATTATTAGAACGTAAGGTTTTAGGGTATATTCAGATTCGTAAAGGTCCTAATAAGGTAGGGTTTATAGGATTAGTTCAGCCTTTTTCTGATGCAATTAAATTATTTAGAAAGGAAAATATTTATCCTTTAATATCTAATATTAATTTATTTTATTTATCTCCTATTTTAAATTTATTTTTAGCATTAGTGTTATGATTATGTATACCAATAATTTCAGTTTTATTTAATTTTAATTTAAGAGTTTTATTTTTTTTATGTTGTTCAAGTTTAAGAGTTTATACTATTATAATTGCAGGTTGATCTTCTAATTCTAATTATTCATTATTAGGGGGGTTACGATCTGTAGCTCAGACTATTTCTTATGAGGTAAGATTATTTTTAATTTTAGTCTCTTTTTTATTTTTAATTTTAAGGTTAAAAATTATTGATTTTTATAAAATTCAGGAGTATTTATGACTTATTTTTTTTACATTACCTTTATGTTTGATATGAGTTATTTCAAGTCTTGCTGAAACTAATCGAACTCCGTTTGATTTTGCTGAGGGAGAGTCAGAGTTAGTTTCTGGATTTAATATTGAGTATAGTGGTGGAGGATTTGCTTTAATTTTTTTAGCTGAATATGCTAGAATTTTATTTATAAGAATAATATGTGTTATATTATTTTTAGGGGGTAATTTATGGTCTTTTATATTTTTTATTAAATTGGTTTTTATATCTTTTTTTTGAATTTGAGTACGAGGGACTTTACCTCGGTATCGATATGATAAATTAATATATTTAGCTTGAAAAAGGTTTTTACCAGTATCATTAAATTTATGTTTGTTTTATTTTGGTATTATAATTTTTATTAATATAAGGTTAATATAGTTAATATATTTTAGTAAAAGTCAATAGAGATTTTTACTCTTTTTTATATTTTCAAAATATACACTTATACAAGTTCATTGACTAATTAAAAATTAAATTATCTCATATTTTAAATATTAAAGGATTAATAATATAGTATAAGAAATATAGAACTGTGAGAATTTGCCCAGTAATAATGTATGGGTCTTCAACAGGTCGGGCTCCGATTCATGTTAAAAGAATAATTATTGTTACTATAATTCAAAATAAAATTTTATTAATTGGGTAGAATTGGGATCTTTGTATATTTATTTTGTTAGTAAAAGGTAAAATAATTAAGATAGCAATAGATAACACAAGAGCAATTACTCCCCCTAATTTATTAGGAATTGATCGTAAAATAGCATATGCAAATAGGAAATATCATTCTGGTTGAATGTGAACAGGAGTAGAAAGAGGATTAGCAGGAATGAAATTATCAGGATCTCCTAATATATAAGGGTTAGTTAAAGTAATAAATAGAAGAATTGAAATTATAATTAAATATCCTTGTAAATCCTTATATGAAAAATATGGATGAAATGGAATTTTGTCGATATTTCTATTTACTCCTAAAGGATTATTTGATCCTGTTTGATGAAGGAATAAAAGATGAATTATTACTATAGCTGCAATAATAAATGGTAGTAGAAAGTGTAAAGTAAAAAATCGTGTAAGAGTAGCATTATCAACTGCAAATCCTCCTCAGAGTCATTGAACAATAGAAGTCCCTAAATAAGGAATCGCTGAGACTAGGTTTGTAATAACTGTAGCTCCTCAAAATGATATTTGTCCTCAAGGTAATACATATCCTAGAAATGCTGTTGCTATAGTAATAAATAAAATTAATACCCCTACGATTCAAGTATGTATAAGATTACATGAATTATAATATATTCCTCGTCCAATGTGACAATAAATACAAATAAAAAAAAATCTTGCACCATTAGCGTGAAGAGTTCGAAGTAATCATCCATTATTTACATCACGACAAATGTGAATTACTCTATTAAAGGCTAATTCTACATTAGCAGTATAATGTATAGCTAAAAAAATTCCAGTTAAAATTTGAATTATTAAACATAATCCTAGGAGTCTTCCAAAATTTCATCAAATTGAGATATTTGATGGTGAAGGTAGATCAATTAAAGAATTATTAACAATTTTAGTAAGAGGTGAAATTAAGCGGATAGGTGTTTTCATTAAAATTTTTGTCGTAAAGGACCTGATTTGAATCTTGAAATTTTTACAACAGCGATTAAAACAATTAATAAGTAAATAATTAATGTTGTTATTATAAGGTATGATGGTATAATAAATTTATTAAAATTTAATTCTAATTGGTAATTTATTAATATATATCTTTTTGAAAAACAATAAAAATTAAATTTATCTATTATGAAGATAATAATAGAAGATGCTATGATTAATAAATGAATGAATATTAATATAGGGTTAAATTTAAATTTTTTATTAGATACTAAACTTGTTATATAAATAAATAAAATTAATAAGCCTCCGATTATTACTAATAATAAAATATAAGAAAATCATGAATTTATAATAATTGAATTTATTAATATAGCTGTTAATAGTGTTTGTAATAATAGTATTACTCCTATTGTAATGGGGTGCTTAGAAAATAAAAATATAAAAACGATATTTATTATTAATATTAGTATAAATGTCACACAGAAAATAGTTTAATAAAAATTTTAATTTTGGAGATTAAAGATAAATAATAATATTTTTTTCTGAAGTTTTAAAAGACTTTTCTTATTTTTGAATTACAAAATCAATATTTTTTTTAAATTATTAAAACTTATTTTTATTAAGTATATTTTTGTTATTATATATATTATTGGATTAATTATATTTTGTATAGTTTGTAAACATTTTTTAATAATGTTATTAAGATTAGAGTTTATTATAATATCTTTATTTTTGGGTTTATTTTTTATATTGATTATATTTGATTATGAATTATATTTTTTAATAGTATTTATAATTATGGTAGTTAGTGAGGGAGTATTGGGGCTTTCAATTTTAGTATCTATTATTCGAACTCATGGTAATGATTATTTTCAGAGGTTTAATATATTATGATAAAATTTATTTTTATATTAATTTTTATAATTCCTTTAAATTTTAAATTATTTTGATTTAATCAAGTTTTATATTTTTATTTAATATTTATATTTATAATTTTAACAAATTGGTTTAATTTTTATTCAATAATTTCTTTATTTTTTGGTGTTGATTTAATAATAGTAATATTGGTATTATTAAGAATTTGAATTTGTTCTTTAATAATTATAGCAAGATTAAAGGTGAGTTTTACTAGAAGAAAAGGGATTTTTTTATTATTAATTAATTTATTATTATTAATTTTAATTTTAACTTTTTCAACAACAAATTTATTTATATTTTATTTATTTTTTGAGATAAGATTAATTCCAACTCTTTTATTGATTTTAGGTTGAGGGTATCAACCTGAGCGTATTCAGGCTGGGTTATATTTATTATTTTATACTTTATTAGCTTCATTACCAATGTTATTAGGGATTTTTTATTTATATATAAATTATCAAACTTTAAGGTTTTTTATAATTAATATAATTAGATCTAATAGTTTTTATTTATTTATTAGATTTAATATTGTATTTTTAGTAAAATTTCCTATATACTTATTTCATTTATGGTTGCCTAAGGCTCATGTAGAAGCTCCAATTAGAGGGTCTATGATTTTAGCAGGAATTATGTTAAAGTTAGGGGGATATGGTATAATTCGACTAATAATTATTTTTCAATCTATTATTAATTATTTTAATTTTTATTTTTTAATAATTAGTATAATTGGGGGTAGTCTAATTTCGCTAATTTGTTTACGGCAAAGAGATATAAAATCATTGATTGCTTATTCTTCTGTAGCACATATGAGTTTAATTATTGGGTCTATTATAACAATAAATTACTGAGGGCTAGTAGGGGGTTTAATTATAATAATTGCTCATGGTCTTTGTTCATCCGGGATATTTTGTTTAGCAAATATTTCTTATGAACGAGTAATAAGTCGAAGGTTGTTTATTAATAAGGGTATAATTAATTTAATACCTAGAATAAGTTTATGATGATTTTTACTAAGATCTTCAAATATGGCTGCTCCTCCTTCATTAAATTTATTAAGAGAAATTATTTTATTAATTTCTCTTATTAGATGAAGAAAAATTTTGATGATTATGTTAATAATTATATCTTTTTTTAGAGCTGCTTATTCTTTGTTTTTATATTCATATAGACAACATGGGTCTTTTTATTCTGGGTTGTATTCTTTTTCTTTAGGTAGAATTCGTGAGTATTTATTATTAATATTACATTGATTACCTTTAAATTTATTTATTTTAAAGGGGGATATTTTAATTCTTTATTTAAATAGTTTAATAAAAATTTTGATTTGTGGAGTCAAGGATGTAAAGAATTTACTTTAGATAATTTCTATTTGTGTAATTTATTCTTTATTTTTTTTTGTTTTTAGTTTAATATTATTTATAATAAGTTTATTTTTTATATTTAATGATTATAGGTTTTTTTTTGAATTAGAATTATTATCAGTAAATTATAATAGTTTTGAAATAGTCTTATTGTTTGACTGGATATCAATATTATTTATAAGATTTGTATTAATAATTTCATCCATAGTTATATATTATAGAAAAGAATATATATTAGGTGATTTAAACTTAAATCGATTTATCATAATTATTTTTATGTTTGTAATATCAATAATATTAATAATTATTAGTCCAAATCTAGTGAGAATTTTATTAGGATGAGATGGGCTAGGGTTAGTTTCTTATTGTTTGGTTATTTATTATCAAAATGTTAAGTCTTCTGCTGCTGGAATAATTACTGCTATGACTAACCGAATTGGTGATGTTATACTTTTAATATCTATTTCATGAATATTAAATTATGGGAGATGGAATTTTATGTTTTATTTATCTTTTTATAAAAGAGATTATTATATATCTGTAATTTCATTAATAGTAGTAATTGCAGCTATGACTAAAAGAGCTCAAATTCCTTTTTCTTCTTGATTGCCTGCTGCAATAGCAGCTCCTACTCCAGTATCTTCTTTAGTTCATTCATCAACTTTAGTTACAGCTGGAGTTTATTTGTTAATTCGTTTTTTTAATTGTTTAAGGCCTTTTATTTTAAATATTTTATTATTTATTGGAGTAATAACAATATTTATAGCAGGGTTAGGGGCTAATTATGAATATGATTTAAAAAAGATTATTGCTTTATCAACATTAAGTCAATTAGGCTTAATAATTAGTATTTTAGCTTTAGGAGATGTCTTGTTAGCATTTTATCATTTATTAACACATGCATTATTTAAGGCTACTTTATTTATATGTGCTGGTAATATAATTCATACTATAGGAAATTTTCAGGATATTCGTTATATGGGTAATATAATTATTCAAATACCTTTAACTTGTGTAATTTTTAATATTTCAAATTTATCTTTATGTGGGTTTCCTTTTTTAGCGGGGTTTTATTCAAAGGATTTAATTTTAGAATTTATTAGAATAGATTTTATTAATATTTATATTTATATTTTATTTTTTATTTCAACAGGTTTAACAATGATATATACTATTCGATTAATGTATTATAGAATAATTGGGAATTTAAATTTTTTAAGTTTAAATTATATAGTAGAGTCTAGGTTTATTATGTTAAAAAGAATATTTATATTAGTTTTTTTAGTTAATCTTGGGGGTAGAATACTTTCTTGATTAATTATGAAGACTCCTTATTTTATTTGTTTACCGTTTTTAATGAAAATTATAGCATTAATTGTTACTGTTATAGGTGGTTTAATTGGGTATAATTTATCTAAAATAAAATTAAGTTATTCTGTAAAAAGGTTAAATAATTTAATAAGATCTTTATTTTTTTCATCAATATGGAATATACCAATATTATCAGTTTATTTTAATATATATGTATTAAAAATTGGGAATTATTTATATAAGGAGATAGATCAAGGTTGATATGAATATTTTGGAAGGCAAAATTTATATAATAATTATGTGAGTTCTTCTAAATTCTTTCAAGTTTTATTTAGAAATAATCTAAAAATTTATTTAGTTTTAGTAGTTGCTTGAATTTTTATATTAATTTTATTTATAATTATTTATTTAAATAGCTTAAAAAGAGCTTAACTTTGAAGCAGTTAAGGTGATTAATATAATCTTTAAATATCTATAAGAAATTATTTCTAATTTTACAATGAAAATGTAATGTTTTTATAAACTATATAAATAGAAATACTAACGAAGTTTCATCGCTAAAGAAATGAATTAGAAGTTCTATCTTGAATCACTTATTTCTTTAATTGGAATTTAATTCAATTTAATCATTAACAATGATTTACCTCTATTTTGGTTTCAATTAAATAAGGTCTTAATGACTAAATTTTAGGTCGAAACTAAATACAAATTTATTGTTTCTTATTTAAGGTAAATTGATTTATTTCAATACTTTTTAAATGCAAATTAAATGTTATAATTAACTATTACCCTATGTAATTCAATTTAATGCCCCTTGATTTCATTCATGGTAAAGTCCTCCGATTAAGATAGAAATAAAAAATAATATTAATAAGTAGAAATGTATTATATTAATTATTTTAATAGTTATAATAAATGGGATTATTAAAGTTAATTCAACATCAAAAATTAAGAAAATAATGGCAATTAAAAAAAAATGAAGAGAAAAGGGGAGTCGAGCTGAATTTTTAGGGTCAAATCCACACTCAAAAGGACTGTTTTTTTCTCGATCTATGAATGTTTTTTTTGAGATAATATTTGATAATATTATAACAATAAAACTTAAAATAAATAAAAATATAATAATATTTCTTATAATAATAATTATTTATACTAAATTAATAGATCTACTAATTGGAAGTTAGTTATAATTTTTATACTATATAAATATCTACCTCATCAGTAAATAGAGATATATAAGAATAATCAGACTACATCTACAAAATGTCAGTATCAGGCTGCAGCTTCAAATCCAAAATGATGGATTGATGAAAAATGATTTTTAATATGACGAATTAAACAAACTAATAAAAAAGTAGTTCCAATAATAACGTGAATACCATGGAATCCTGTGGCCATGTAGAAAGATGACCCATAAATAGCGTCTCTAATACAAAATGGGGCTTCTATATATTCATATCCTTGAAGAATTCTAAAATAAATTCCTAAAATAACAGTAAGAAGTAGCCTTTGAGTTGTTTGAGTATAATTATTTTCTATTAATCTATGATGTGCTCATGTTACAGTTAATCCAGATGTTAATAAAATTAATGTATTTAATAAAGGAATTTGTATAGGATTAAAAGGAGAAATACCCTTGGGGGGTCATATTATCCCTAATTCAATATTAGGTGATAACCTTCTATGGAAAAATCCTCAAAAAAAGGAGATAAAAAAGAAAACTTCTGAAGTAATAAAAAGAATTATTCCTCATCGTAATCCTATTGTAACAGCATAAGTGTGCAGACCTTGAAAGGTTCCTTCACGAACAATATCTCGTCATCATTGATATATAATTATTATAGTATTAATAGCTCCAATAACAAATAAATTAATTTCATATATATGGAATCATTTAATTAATCCTACTATTGTAGTTATAGCTCTTAAAGCTCCTAATAAAGGTCAAGGTCTAACATCAACAAGGTGATAGGGGTGATTTTTATGAGAGTGCATAAATTACTTCTCTAGAATATAAGGTTCTTAAAACAGTAAATACATATGATTGGATAATAGCAACAGCGGATTCTAGTATTAATAATAAAATTTGAACAATAATTAAAATGTTGATCATTATTAAATTTATTGAAGGCCCTGTATTACCTAATAATGTTAAAAGTAAATGTCCTGCAATTATATTAGCAGTTAATCGAACGGCTAATGTTCCTGGTCGAATAACATTTCTAATTGTTTCAATACATACTATAAAAGGTATTAATACTCTAGGGGCTCCTTGAGGCACTAAGTGGGCAAATATATGATTTGTATTATTAATTCAACCAAATAATATAAAAGATAATCATAAAGGTAGGGATAGTGTTAAAGTTATAGTTAAATGACTAGATCTTGTAAAAATATATGGGAATAACCCTAGAAAATTATTGAATAAAATAATAGAAAATAATCTAATAAAGATTAATGTTGTTCCCTTGTATGGGGAATTAATTAAAATTTTAAATTCATTATGTAGTGTATTAATAATATTAAATCATAGATAATTTCATCGTGATGGAATTAATCAAAATCCTATAGGAATAATTATTAATCCTAAAAAAGTTCTTAATCAATTTAGAGATATTCTTAAAATTGTTGATGGATCAAAAGAAGAGAATAAATTTGCTATCATTTTCAATTAAAAGAGTTCTTTGATGATTTAGAAGTTGTTCTTTTAGGTATATATATAAAATTGAAGTAATTTAATGCATTAAAAATTATAAAAATAATAATAAATATACAAAAAAGACTTAGCCAATTTATTGGGGATATTTGTGGAATTAAAAACTACCGGGGGGGCAATGTCAGCTTGACAAACTGAAGTTATTTTTTAACTAAGTTTTTCATTAGAAGTAATCGTGAAATACTATATAATGGTTTAAGAGACCAGTGCTTACTTTCAGCCATCTAATGAAATTTCTGATATTTTAGAAATTCATTTTATAAATATATCTGGAGAAATTCTTTCAAGGACAATTGGCATAAATCTATGATTTGCCCCACAAATTTCTGAGCATTGACCAAAGAAGATTCCTGTTCGATTAGTAAATATTCTTACTTGATTTAATCGTCCTGGAGTAGCATCAATTTTAATGTTTAATGAAGGAATAGTTCAAGAATGAATAACATCTCCTGAAGTTACTAGTAATCGAATTTGAGAATTAAATGGAATTGCAATTCGATTATCTACGTCTAGTAGTCGGAAATTATATAATTTTATTTCATTTGTTGGAATTATATACGAGTCAAATTCAATATTAGAAAAATCTGTATATTCATAAGATCAATATCATTGATGTCCAATAGTTTTGATAGTAATAGAGGGGTTATTAATTTCATCTAATAAATATAAAAGTCGTAATGATGGTAAGGCAATAAAAATTAAAATAATTGCAGGTATTAATGTTCAGATAATTTCAATGGTTTGACCTTCAAGGAGGTACCGATAATTAAATTTATTAAAAAAAATTCTAATTATTATATAGCCTACTAAAACTGTAATTATAATAATAATTATTATAGCATGATCATGGAAAAATATAAGTTGTTCTATTAAAGGAGATGCTCTATCTTGTAGTATTAAAGTTCTTCATGTTGACATCTAAAAAAAGAAGAACTTTATATATGGGGTTTAAATCCATTGCACTAATCTGCCATATTAGATTATTTGTATTTATTTTTAATTTTTATTACTTAATTAATATAGGTAATTCAGAGTATCTGTGTTCAGCAGGAGGTATTAATTGTATTCATTCAATTGATGAGTTTATATTTAAAGAAGAAAGTCTTTTTCGATTAGAGGAGAATCTTTCTCAGATAATTGTTAAGAAGAATAAAATTCTAATTATTGATATAATTGAGCCTAATCTAGAAACTAGATTTCATGGGGTATAGGCATCTGGATAATCAGAGTATCGTCGAGGTATTCCTGCTAATCCTAGGAAGTGTTGAGGAAAGAATGTAATATTTACTCCTACAAATATACAGAAGAATTGAATTTTAAGAAGATTGTTGTTTAATGTTAAACCGGTAAATAGAGGGAATCAATGAACAACTCCTGCTATAATAGCAAATACTGCTCCTATAGATAAAACATAATGAAAGTGAGCAACTACATAATAAGTGTCGTGTAAGACAATATCAATTGATGAATTAGCTAAAATAACTCCAGTTAAACCACCAACGGTAAATAAGAAAACAAATCCTAATGCTCATAATATGGAAGGTGAATAATTAATTTGAGTTCCATGAAGAGTAGCTAATCATCTGAAAATTTTAATTCCTGTAGGTACAGCAATAATTATTGTTGCTGATGTAAAATATGCTCGTGTATCAACGTCTATACCAATAGTAAATATGTGATGTGCTCATACAATAAATCCTAATAAACCAATTGCTAGTATAGCATAAATTATTCCTAAAGTTCCGAAAGCTTCCTTTTTACCCCTTTCTTGTCTAATAATATGTGAAATTAATCCAAATCCAGGGAGAATTAGAATATAAACTTCAGGGTGGCCAAAAAATCAAAATAGATGTTGATATAAAATAGGGTCACCTCCTCCCGCTGGGTCGAAGAATGATGTATTTAGATTTCGATCAGTTAATAATATAGTAATAGCTCCAGCTAAAACTGGTAGTGATAAAAGTAAAAGAATAGCAGTAATATTAACTGATCAAACAAATAGAGGTATTCGATCAAATGATATTCCAGTTGATCGTATGTTAATAATTGTTGAAATAAAATTAACTGCTCCTAAAATAGATGAAATTCCTGCTAGGTGTAATCTAAAAATTGCTAGATCTACAGAAGATCCTCTATGAGCAATATTGGATGATAGTGGAGGGTACACTGTTCAACCTGTTCCTGCTCCTCTTTCTACTATCCTTCTAAATAGTAGTAGAGTTAGTGAGGGGGGTAGTAATCAGAATCTTATGTTATTTATTCGAGGGAAAGCTATGTCTGGAGCTCCTAGTATTAAGGGTACTAATCAGTTTCCAAATCCACCAATTACAATTGGTATAACTATAAAGAAAATTATGATAAAAGCATGGGCAGTTACAATAACATTATAAATTTGGTCATCACCAATTAAGGACCCTGGAGCTCCTAGTTCAGCTCGAATTAATATTCTTAAAGAAGTTCCTACTATTCCTGATCAAGCACCGAAAATGAAATATAAAGTTCCAATATCTTTGTGATTAGTAGAAAAAAGCCATTTATTCGATAAAATGGCTGAGATTTTAGGCGATAAATTGTAAATTTATTTAGGAACAATGTTCTTTTATCAAGCTTTATAGTCAATAATGACATTAAATTGCAAATTTAAAGGAGGGTAAGCCCTAAGGCTTAAAGGTATCTTTATTTTTAACTTTGAAGGTTAAGAGTTTACTTAACTTAAATCCTTAAACAATAAAAATTAGACATGTTAAAGGCAAGAGAAAGATACTTAAGAAATTTAAGAATTTGATTTTAACATTAAGGGTTGAGTTAGTTGATTTGTTTATTGTTAATATTAATCTGGTTATTATAACACGTAAATAGTAAAATATTGTGAATAGAGTTATTACAACTATAATTAGAGTTAAAACAGGGAAAAGGGTTATTATTGATTGAATAGTTAATCATTTAGGAAGAAATCCAATAAATGGGGGTAGACCTGCTAATCTAAAGAAATTTAAAATAAAAACCAGATTAAATTCCTTAGATATATTGATATTGATTAGCTGTTTTATGAAATAAATTTTAAAGAAATTTAAAATAAAAACCAAATTAATCAAAATGAAAGTATAGGTTAAAAAATAGGTTAATCAAATTGTTTTAAATTGTAAAAATGATGCAAGCATTCATCCAATATGATTAATTGATGAGAAAGTTAAAATTTTACGTATTCTTACTTGATTTAGCCCTAAAAGAGCTCTAATTATTATATTAGAAATGATAATAATAAACATAAATATAGGATAATTTATGTTATAATTTAATAAAATTAGAGGTGAAATTTTTTGAATTGTTAATAAAATTAGGCACATTATTCATTTTTGTCCTTCCATAATTTCAGGGAATCAAAAATGAAAGGGAGCAGAGCCTACTTTTGTTAATAAGGCTGAATTTATAATAATAGAAATTATTATAGAATCATTAATTGAGGATATAATGATTCTAAATATAAAAAGAGAGGATGCTATGGCTTGAACAATAAAATATTTAAGGGATGATTCTGTAGAATATATATTTTTTGTATTATTTATGAGGGGGATAATACAAAGCATATTAATTTCTAAACCGATTCATATGGTAAGCCATGAGTAAGAAGAAATTGTGATTAATACTCTTAATATTAGAGAAATAAAAAATATTAATTTTCAATATTTGAAATTTATTTAAAAAAAAAGGATTAGAACCTTTATAAGTGGGGTATGAACCCAATAGCTTAATTAGCTTATTTTTTATGTTTAAGTATATGATGTACATTAATTTTTGATATTAAAAGAGACAGTTTGATCCTGTTGAACGTAATGAGGGTTAAATTAACATAATTTACCCTATCAAGATAACCCTTTTTATCAGGCACCTCATT